TGTAGTCCCCCATCCCGGAGCTACTTTACCATATTCCGAATTCAATGGTTTCAATAAATCCCCTACAGTAGTTCGTCTTGGCCCAGATCTAGAACTATCCTCAACGGTTTGTGTAGCCATAAATCCTATTTAATGATTGGTTGAGATCTGTTGACTTTGTATACTATTCCGTTGTAGTTGTAAATAAACGATCTTATCGTAGATCCATTGTGATCTTGAAATTATCTAAAAATGGAAACAGCAACCCTAGTCGCCATCTCCATATCTGGTTTACTTGTAAGCTTTACTGGGTACGCCTTATATACCGCTTTTGGGCAACCCTCTCAACAACTAAGAGATCCATTCGAAGAACACGGGGACTAGTTGAAGTAATGAGCCTCCCATATTGGGAGGCTCATTACTTCAACTAAATTATTTCTAAAGTTTATTTCATTTTTTTAGTCGGAACCTTAGGTGGTTCTCGAAAAAAGATAGCGAAAAAAATTATCCCTAAAGTCGAGACTAAAAGGAATGTATAAACCAATGCTTCCATGGATTCGATCGTGGTTTACAATTATAGCTTCCACACCTATTCATTTGGGATCATTTACCATATCATATAAAGAAAGAAAAAAAGTCAAAGAAAAGATGGTGATTCAAGTCAAGATTTCTCTGATACCCAATGTCAAATAAAAAAAAATAGAGGCGAAAGATACCACAACAATGTCGTATCAGACTACTTGTCTCCTTGTAGTTGGATCCCCAAGTTTTTGGAATGCTCCAAATTCCACTTGAGCGTCCAAATCTGGATCAATACCAGCAAAAACATCTCTGAACAAGGTTCTAGCGCCATGCCAAATGTGTCCGAAAAAGAAGAGCAAAGCAAACGTAGCATGCCCAAAAGTGAACCAACCCCTTGGACTGCTACGAAAAACACCATCGGATTTCAAAGTAGCCCGATCTAATTCAAAAATTTCACCTAATTGGGCACGTCTAGCATATTTTTTCACAGTAGCAGGATCAGAATAACTTACTCCATTAAGTTCGCCACCATAGAACTCAACAGTAACACCTACTTGTTCAACACTATACTTTGATTCTGCCCTTCTAAAAGGAACATCAGCTCTCACAATTCCGTCTTCATCTACCAAAACTACCGGAAATGTTTCAAAAAAAGTAGGCATACGACGTACAAAAAGCTCGCGCCCTTCTTTATCTCTAAAGACGGGGTGTCCTAACCATCCAACAGCAATTCCATCCCCATTGTCCATTGAGCCTGCTCTGAATAATCCCCCCTTTGCCGGATTATTACCAATATAATCATAAAAAGCTAATTTTTCGGGAATTTTAGACCAAGCTTCCGGTAAACTAAGATTTTCGGCTAGCCCGGCACTAACTCTTCGATATATTTCTTGCTGAAAGTATCCCTGATCCCACTGATAACGAGTAGGACCAAATAATTCGATTGGGGTAGTTGCTGAACCATACCACATAGTTCCAGCAACAACAAAAGCTGCAAAAAAAACAGCAGCGATACTACTGGAAAGTACAGTTTCAATATTGCCCATACGTAATCCTTTGTATAGACGTTGAGGCGGACGAACACTAAGATGGAATAGGCCTGCTAATATGCCCAATGTACCCGCTGCAATATGATGAGAGGCTATTCCTCCCGGAACAAAAGGATCAAAACCTTCCGCGCCCCACGCTGGATTTACAGATTGTACTTTTCCAGTTAGTCCATAAGGATCGGACACCCATATTCCAGGACCATACAAACCTGTTACATGAAATGCGCCAAAGCCAAAGCAAGCTACCCCTGAGAGAAATAAATGAATTCCAAAGATCTTAGGCAAATCCAAAGAAGGTTTTCCCGTACGTTCATCACAGAATATTTCTAGGTCCCAATATACCCAATGCCAGATAGCTGCCAAGAAGCACAAACCAGAAAACACTATGTGTGCCCCTGCCACACCTTCATAACTCCAAATACCCGGATTTGTTATAGTTCCTCCTGAAATACTCCAACCACCCCACGAATTGGTTATTCCTAAACGAGTCATGAAGGGTATAACGAACATACCTTGTCTCCACATCGGATCAAGAACGGGATCAGAGGGATCAAAAACCGCTAATTCATATAAAGCCATCGAACCAGCCCAACCAGAAACTAGAGCTGTATGCATTATATGAACAGAAAGCAATCGACCGGGATCATTCAATACGACAGTATGAACACGATACCAAGGTAAACCCATGGAAATACCTCTTTATCAAAGAAAAATAGACACTATGCCACTTTATTTTATCGCATTGGAAAAGACTATATATACTAACCATGTACCTAACCTTTTCAGTAGATTCCGTATCAGAAAGGATTAATATTTATTCCATTCCATTGAAAATAACGTGAAAATAACGGAACAATTTTGTTCGTAAGAACAAAGAGAAGCAGATCTATTCTATACCCGATAAGTACCAATACGCAATGGGGGGATTGGTCCCATTTTTGGGGAACGAATGGATAGATACTTGTTTATCATTCGAACGATCGATTTCTTCGTTCAAATTTTTTCTTTATTCATTCTGTCTTACTCTATAAACTTTCCAATCTATGTATCAAATAGAATAAAGAGAAAAAAGGGATGAAGACAATAAACCAGTGATTGTTACGTTTCCATATTAAAGTGAAGTATAGTACTAAATTTTTTTCTTTAATTTAATGCCCATTGGTGTTCCAAAAGTACCTTTTCGGAGTCCTGGAGAGGAAGATGCGGTTTGGGTTGACGTATAGTGCGACTTGTCAGACATATTGGGTCATATGGGATTTACCCGTTCTCTCCCCTGATCGAGATATCCTCTGTTTCGCCCAAGAGATATTGTATTGAGTGAGGCATCAATCAATCATTCGGAGCGTGAAGTGCAATTAGATCAATTTATTTTATATTGGGGATCAATATTATCAATTTAGAAGAATTTATGGTTTACTTGGACTGATAAAATAAAGTATCCAGGCTCCGTTCAGAAAATACCAAATCGATAACAAATTGTTAATATAATATATGTATGATTACCACTTGTATCATAAATGATTCTTATACCTACTATTACTATAGTAGTAATAGTAGTGATCCCAAATTGCCGACCAACGGAATAGTATGATGAATACATCAAATAGTTTTGGGAAAGCAAGACACGAAATTAACAAAAAAAAAGAAGTCATAACAAAAAAATGGTACTGAGACCATTTGTCCTATATGTGCAAATAGAATTCGGACAGATCTTTTCCCGGGGTAGACCATGAACCTAAAAGAATTGAAAGGGCCCATTCAGGAACAAGACAATGACATCGTGATTTTAATATCGATGAAACAATACATCAATGATAGGTTAGTTTAATAAGTTCAGTAATCTCTTTTTTTTTTTTAGAGGGAAGGGAGCCTAAACTCATCTCGTTTTTTTTAATAGAAGACCTTTCATTAAGAAAACCTGTTACATAAAAAAAAAAAAGAAATAAAACTGGAATCGACACATTGATTCTTTTTTTTCTTTTTCGCAATTTTTTTTGAACCGTATGTATCCAAAGGTGCACGTACGGTTCCTAAGGGATGCAATTTTGTCCTAATCAACCGACTTTATCGAGAAAGATTACTTTTTTTAGGCCAAGTGGTTGATAGCGAGATCTCGAATCAACTTGTTGGTCTCATGGTATATCTCAGTATAGAAGATGGTACTAGGGACCTTTATTTGTTTATAAACTCTCCCGGCGGATGGGTAATACCAGGAATAGCCATTTATGATACTATGCAATTTGTGTCACCTAATGTGCATACGATATGCATGGGATTAGCCGCGTCAATGGGATCTTTTATTCTGGTCGGAGGAGAAATTACCAAACGTCTAGCATTCCCTCACGCTTGGCGCCAATGAGTTTTTATTTGATTGAAAAAAAAAAGAAGACTATGCCTTCGCCACATTGATTATAAAAGAAAATTATAAGTAATAATAGCATGGCACTTCGGGTTCGATATGAACAAACCATTATTGTTTTTTCATAACATGAGATTTTGTATCGAGATAGTAGTATGAAATAAAGGTTATTTCCGATTTGATCTTATGTGTCGGGAGTACATTTCAGTGTCACAAACCATTTTTCTTCCACACCAGAAGTCTCTTTCTGATACTTATGCTATGAAAGAAAGAGTACGAAAATGAAAAAAAAAGATCATTTTTTACTTATTTGATCGTATCAAAAAGAAACTTTGGGATTGCTAAATCACAGACGAGATAAATATATAAAGTAACAGAACCATCATAGTATTCTTTTTTACTTCTATGAAAGGAAGGGTGGTAAATGGATCATTCAACGATCTGGATTAGATGGATTCTATTTCTTTCTTCGATAGAATAGAAGAGAAGAAAAAGTCAATTCCATTGCGGAGCCGTATGCAATGAACAAAAGATGCCTGTACGGTTATTCCATTCTATTTGATTTTTTTTTCTTGTTATTTTTTTATCCCCTACTTTAGTTTAGCCCAATCATGCGAGATAGAAGAACCGTTCATGATGTTATATCAATATCATCAGGGTTATGATTCACCAACCTGCTAGTGCTTTTTATGAGGCACAAGCAGGGGAATTTATCCTGGAAGCGGAAGAACTACTGAAACTTCGCGAAACCATAACAAAGGTTTATGTACAAAGAACGGGCAACCCTTTATGGGTTGTATCCGAGGATATGGAAAGGGATGTTTTTATGTCAGCAACAGAAGCCCAAGCTCATGGCATTGTTGATCTTGTAGCGGTCGAAAATTCAAATACTGGGGATTTCGTATAAATCCATTTTATTTCAAACCATAATTAAAATTTTCTGTGATTTGATATTGAATAGAAATAATTCATGATGATCAATCATCAGGTTAAGATCGATCTAAACCAACCCATTTTATTCTATATATACATATATATACATACGACATGCCAACTATTAAACAACTTATTAGAAACACAAGACAGCCAATAAGAAATGTTAAAAAATCTCCCGCTCTTAGAGGATGTCCTCAGCGTCGAGGAACATGTACTAGGGTGTATGTGCGACTCGTTCAGATCATAAGTTCGAACAAATGAGACAATTTTTTCAGTATCAATGACCGGTACCAATGAATAGGATAGATAGAGAAGATCTATCATATACCCATATTGTATATGGAATTTATGGTTTCCATTGGTGCAAATCCAATCATCTAGATTTGAAATAAGAAGCAATTCCCCATTGGTAGCAAATGGTTATCCATTAAGCGGAGGAAATGGTATCATAAGAAGCAAAAAGGTTATGCTCCTTTTCTTGAAAGAACGGACTAACAGGGTCAGCTACCTAGCCAACTTTCATAATTAAATGCCGTCACTGTATGGATAACTCTTTTTGTGAAAAGAGCTATTACTGTAGATAGGTAGAGCCAAAGAGTGTGAACTATACAAGTTAACAATAACATTTGATTAAATGAAAGAAGAGGCTCCGGTGTATAGAGAGGACCTCACCGTTTAAGAGGTAACCATAGAAACGATGGAACCCACTATTTTTTTTATTTAGTATCGCTCTAATTTCTTATTTCCAGTGAAATAAATGGAAGGAATAGAATACAAAATCGTGGTTGGGAAGGTCATAGTAGCAAAAGCCATTGGAATTGATATTTTATATATCGGAATAATCCGTTTTGTTATTAATCGACCGGGGAAGGGGAAAAGGATGACTGAAAGAAGAGAAATCAATTAGTTATTCATTAAGCTTTAATCTGATTCAATGACCAGAGTTAAACGAGGATATACAGCTCGGAGACGTCGAACAAAAATTCGTTTATTTGCATCAACCTTTAGAGGGGCTCATTCAAGACTTACTCGAACGATTACTCAACAGAAAATGAGAGCTTTGGTTTCCTCTCATCGAGATAGAGGCAGACAAAAGAGGGATTTTCGTCGTTTGTGGATCACTCGGATAAACGCAGTAACCCGTGAGAATAAGGTATTCTATAGTTATAGTATATTAATACACAATCTGTACAAGAAGCAATTGCTTCTTAATCGTAAAATACTTGCGCAAATAGCTATATCAAATAAGAATTGTCTTTATATGATTTCCAATAAAATTATCAAATAAAGGAGATTCAAAAGTAATATACAGGAATGATTGAAAGGGAATTCCCCGGAGAATGAACTCCGGGAAGATATAGAATAAAAATAAATTAAGATAAGTAGTAGAAATGAACGAACATGTTTCAATAAAAAAAATATTTCTTCTTCTCCCCCATTTTTGTTTCTTATATTATAACACAAGAATCAAATCAGGATTCTAGGCCTTTTCGAACAAAACATCAATCTGAGCTTGAGTTCCAATTGGATTTTTGAGTCAATTGAGGAGTATGCCTATTTATTTCTGGTTCTAGGACCAGTAGTTCTTGGGATCGACTCAGCTCTCTCAAATTGTTTCTCATTATTAAGAAAAGGTAACAAAGATAAAATACGAGCTTGTTTTATAGCAATAGTAATTAATCGTTGTTGTTTCAAGGTCAATCTATTCACTCGTCTAGATAATATTTTTCCTTGTTCACTAATAAATCGACTAATTAAACTCATGTTTCTATAATCGATTCGATCCCCCGATCCAATTGGGGGCAAACGCCTACGAAAAGATCGCTTGTATTTACGAAAAGGTTGCTTGGATTTATCCATGGTTTATTCCTTATCTCTAAAGTTCAATTTATTTATTCATTTCGGATCCAACCGAAATAGGCTTTGATTCATATATTATTTCATTCATATACTATATATCTATACACATGAAAGAATATCTACATAAAATCGGGTTTGATTTGTATATATTATGTATATTATATATGTTAAGTTCTTACTCTTCCTGTCCTGTTCTTTGGAAAGATCGAACACATGATGTTTCCTTCGATCTATTTCTTGATTTCCCCATGAATCGTATGCTTATGACAATAGCGACAAAATTTTTGCAATTCTAATCGACTGGGTGTATTGTGGCGATTCTTTTGAGTAATATATCTAGAAATGCCCCGCGATTCCTTATTGACACTATTTCGGACACAACTGGTACATTCCAAAATAACTCTGACCCTGACATCTTTACCCTTGGCCATGAACCTCCTTTAGATTTTGTATCTACTTAACTTAAGTCTTATATTTTCGATCCGAACCGAAGAAGAAGAAAAAAAATAAATAGAAGTTACTAGTTAGAAATTCCATTTCTAAGCATTTCATTGTAATTCTTCTTATTATCTTATCTAATTAATTTATTATCTAATTAATAGAATATGTATTAATATAGTATATATTAAGTTAAGTAATACAAAATAGAATAATAATTAAGTAATACAATTTCTTTCTAACTATCAATTATTTCTATCCTAAATCCCAATATTTCATTTAAGTATCTTCTTTCTATGCTATGATTTCGTAGAGCCCGCCCTAGACCGGATACACATTTGAATTTTATTTCTGTTTTCCCAAATTCGATCTTGGATCTACCGGATTTTTTATGAGGTTCAATACACTTTTTCCTTCTCTTTCCTTACTATTCTAAAGAATTGAAGGGGAGAGGCGAGGTTTTAGTTACGTCATGTGGAATTATATTTCTTCATTTCTTCGCATATCAATAACTAGAATTAAAAAAAGGGGAATGACAGGGCATCCGGGAATAAACGATTAATTTCTATCAATAGACCCGCTAAAGACCCAAACCATAGAGTAGTTAACACAGGTGCCACGGAGAGATATGTTTTTAGATCTCGCATTGAAAATCCTCCTTCTTTATTGTAATACATATATTGTCAGATGCTGTAGTTCAAGATCATTTTTTTTATTTTTACGCGGATTTCCTAACAAAAATGGATATGTACAATGAACCAATAGATGAGATTTTCCTGTCACTAAAAAAGAAAAAGATAACCCCTTCTTCCTGAGCATTACGGATAAATATTCATTCTTTTTTATATGTTAGGTTGGGTTTCAGATGTATATAATTCTTTTATTATATGAAACCAAAAACAAGAAATGACAAGAAAGTTCTATATAGATAGAGGAGAAAATAAAGATGTGGAAAACAAGACAGGTATTTTGTACAATGACACTGTACAACAATTTTTAAAAGGGATGTAGCGCAGCTTGGTAGCGCGTTTGTTTTGGGTACAAAATGTCACGGGTTCAAATCCTGTCATCCCTACCTATTACTTCTCCTATGGGCAGTAACGAAAGATTAATTGGGATCGACTAAAATGGGGCATAATCTTTCATTTTTGGATACTATATTTATGTGAGATGTGTTAGAAGTTAAGTGGAAAAAAATTCTTTGAAAGCGCTCTTAGTTCAGTTCGGTAGAACGCGGGTCTCCAAAACCCGATGTCGTAGGTTCAAATCCTACAGAGCGTGATTCTGTCTATCTTATGTATGTCGAATCACAATAAAATAACTTAACAAAACAAAGTTGAATTGCAACTGGAATTTGACCTCCTCCCTGTAGGAGGTCAATCAAAAAAAGAAATGTTACTCAATCAAAGGTCCAACTGATCACCACGTCTGTATTGTAAATATGCAGTCACAAATAATCCTGCCAAAGTAATAGGAATTAGACCTAAGACGATTCCAAATAGAAAAACTTCAATCATTTCGGTTTGTTTGAGGGGATAAAAAAGGGGGGGTAAGATCTATCCCTAAATATTAATCTGAATTATCCGTGAATCTCAATGACCAAGAAAAAAAATTGGCAATTGGTGCGGGAAAGAACCATAGAATATCTGGAATTCCCGAGAAATTTTTTTCTGAATTATTTATTCAATTCATTTTCAAATAAGTCGTATCTTGTTCAAACCAATAAATATAGCTGGGGTTATAGTTAAAGCAGCCAGTAGAAAACCAAAATAACTAGTTATAGTAAGCATGAAAGGGCTTTATTAGATATGTTTTTTTTTCTACATATGTTGATAAAACACTTACCTAAGTTTCCATTTTTCCCAGATACGAGGGTAATAAAAACCAATTAAGAGAATTAGTTTAGTTCCAATGGAAAATTCATGATTCATTGGTCATTATAGATAATACTAAAAAAAAGATAGAGTGACATAACATAGGTAGAAAAAAAAAGGTGTTCCACCATCCATCGAAGGGATCTATTGAGAAACAAAAACTTTGACTTTATTTAATTATTTAATTGAAATTTGCAATTTTAATTGACTTTATTTTTGTTCTCTTTTTCGGGTCCAAAGTCGATTCGAAGACGAGTCGCCTCAATTATCCTTTTAGGTTCTATATTCTGTCTTTCCATATCATGGAGTTCCATACTTGTAGTTTGGTCAAGAAAGAATCTTTGTCTTGGACCTAATCCAACAATGATTGCATCGCGAATATTGATTGTTACAACTATGTTTTCTTTCTTTCATTAAATATGATCTAAATAGTAGATACTATTACTATTATCCACTACTATTATCTATCTAGTACTATTATCTAGTATTATATATATATATATATATATAAATATATCTTTTTTTATATATTATTATAAAATTAATTTATTATTATTAATAGGTTATTTATTATAATTTATTTTTTTTTTTTTTTTTTTTTAGTTATAAGTATTTATTATATTATATTATACCAACCAATTACTTGAAATGAAAGGATTCAAATAAAACTTTTAACCAAAAAGGGTTAGATTTCGCATATAATTGAATTGTGTCAATACAATAATATCTTTCATGAATTATTAGAACCCATTGATCATTGACTTACATTTTCCCAAGATCCTTACTTTCTATTATGAAGCCAATAAGGGAAACCTTATAATAAATTTGAGGGTTTTCCATTGATCTATTGAATAGCATAACATAAGGTATCCATAGATAAGGAACAAAAAAAGAAAAAAGGAATTGTGTAGCATTTCGGTACCGATCAAGGCTGCGTTGCTGTGCCAGAGGAAGGATAGCTATACTGATTCGGTATACTCGAA